CTTTTTGTTGGATTTGAATACTTTTTATTCTCTGCATCAAGGCTTGACCTGCGTAGATCCCATTGAGTGGGATTCAGATGAAGCTCTTTTTCAAGAGAAATACTGGCAATCTGTACAAAACGAGGTTGCTAATAAGGAATGTTTTTCATCTGGGGTGGAGAAGGCCAAGGACCCCGAGAGATGGGATGGGAACGAGGAAAGGCCCCCGGATTCAGAAGATCAATGTAGGTACCAGCATTCCGATTGGGATTCAGCCGACAAATATCGGCATAGACGTGCGTGGAGGTCCGCTTCGGGTTCGTATTCACCAGCTAAATCTACCCATAAGTGTGGGTACCATAATTTCACTTGGAATAGCCTTAAGTACAAGCTTAAGTTGTTAAGCGGTGATCCCGATTTCAATCCAGATACACAGACGTGTAAGGTGTTTCACGAGGCGTTTATAAAATGGTACTCAAGACAGAATAAGGAGTTTCACGAGCAAGTTAGAAAATGGCACTCAAGGCGGAATTCGGTTACGATCACGGAGGGCGTTCTAGAGGAAAGGAGGCTGGTAGATTCTGCAGTTCTTTTCTGTTTTGTACAATTTCTGCGCAACATCTGGCATGAAGAAAATCCGCTATTGGATCGGGTATTTGGTAGGTCTAGGCGGGAGTCTTTGTGCCGGAACCTGAACCTGCTGACGTTTTATTTTTATTACTACGACTATTCAGAATACAAATCTTCAGAGCACAAATCTGAAGACTCTTCAGAGCACGACTTTTCAGAGCACAAACCTGAAGACTCTTCAGAGTACAAATCTGACGACTCTTCAGAGTACAAATCTGAAGACTCTTCAGAGTACAAATCTGAAGACTCTTCAGAATACAAATCTGAAGACTTTTCAGAATACAAATCTGAAGACTTTTCAGAATACAAATCTGACGACTCTTCAGAGCACAAACCTGAAGACTCTTCAGAGCACGACTTTTCAGAGCACAAACCTGAAGACTCTTCAGAGTACAAATCTGAAGACTCTTCAGAGCACAAACCTGAAGACTCTTCAGAGCACGACTTTTCAGAGCACAAACCTGAAGACTCTTCAGAGTACAAATCTGAAGACTCTTCAGAGTACAAATCTGAAGACTCTTCAGAGTACAAATCTGAAGACTTTTCAGAATACAAATCTGAAGACTTTTCAGAATACAAATCTGACGACTCTTCAGAGCACAAACCTGAAGACTCTTCAGAGCACGACTTTTCAGAGCACAAACCTGAAGACTCTTCAGAGTACAAGCCCAATTCTACAGAATCAGGGCTTTGGGAAAGTACAGCCCAAAAATCAGAGAAACAGGACGAAGACGAGAAGAAAAAGATTGAGTATCTAGGTCTAGAGAAGTATAAAGAGGAGCAAGAAGCCTTGGAAAATGTAGATGTAGAAGAAGATGACCCTTATCAAGACCGTATCTTTGATTATACAAAAGACACGGGATTGCCTGAAGCTATTCAAACAGGCAAAGGTCAGCTAAACGCTATTCCTTTAGTTTTTGGGGCTATGGAGTTTTGGTTTATGGGGGGTAGTATGGGATCCGTAGTAGGTGAGAGAATTGCCCGTTTAGTCGAATCTGCTAGCAATGCAGTTTTACCTCTGATTCTAGTGTGTGCTTCCGGGGGGGCGCGCATGCAAGAAGGAAGTTATAGCTTGATGCAAATGGCTAAAATATCTGGCACTTTGCATTTTTTTCGCAAAGAGGCAAATAAAAAGATAAAATTACTCTACTTAGCACTCCTTGCATCTCCGACTACTGGTGGGGTGGTTGCTAGTTTTGGTATGTTGGGCGATCTCATTATTGGCGAACCCAACGCAACCATTGCATTTGCAGGTAAAAGAGTAATTGAGGAAACATTGAAGGTACTAGTACCCGAAGGTTCACAAGAGGCTGAACCTCTATTCGAAGCGGGCGTACTCGATAAAATCGTACCGCGTACCCTCTTAAAGGGTGTTTTTACCCACTTATTTGAGTTTCACGCTTTTTTTCCTTTGAATCAAAATGCAATGAACAATCAAGTCTTTACTTGATTGTTCAAGGTACGCGATCCAATAAAAAATCGAGTAAGTTAGAGCCTTTAACATCATTAACAAGAGAAAGCGACCTTCGGAGAAATGAAGCAAGGCAAAGAGAATTTCATGCTCTTTGTCTTGCGTATCTGGATAGAATTATCCATATAGAATTTCTAATTCAAACGTCCTTCTATATCTTTCAAGTGGCGAGAATCCTCATTCTTTTTATTAAGAATCTTTGTTGTTGAATTAGATTCTAGAAGATTTCTCGGGAATTTGAAAGAAACTCTTTCTTTCTTAATAAGAAATGAATCTCTTTTTTGAAAATGAGAAAGAGAAGAAGAATATAATAAAAGAAAAAGAATAATAATGAGAATCAAAATGAAAGTAGATTAGTATACATCTATCTCATTTAGAAATATGAATAAGTTCTTTTATTTCGTTCTACATTCCTTGCACTTATTATACATACCCACTTAATTATCCTTAGTAGAATTCTATATGAAATACGCATTAGAATTCTTCTAAGATTAAGATACCTTTCTAACATAAAAAATAGAACAATAACAGGGACAAATATTAGGTCAAAATAGTTAGGTAAAAATAGGAAATCGAGTCAACCCATTCTATGACAACTCTCAATAACTTACCCTCCATTTTAGTGCCTTTAGTAGGCCTAGTATTTCCGGCATTTGCAATGGCTTCTTTATTTCTTCATGTTCAAAAAAACAAGATTTTGTAGATCCGATGGAGCAAAATAAAATCTTTTCTATTTTTTTTCAATTCAAGACTTAGATAAAAGATCTATTCTCTATATTAGAATAGAATATAAGATCTTTCCTCGAAGAGAAATGGCAGAAGTCTGTCTTGTGCATGTGCAAAGATGCTATATCGTTAAATGAATTCTAGTTTTTTTTACTTTGTTAATTTACAAAGTAACAAGTAAAATGAAATTGATTTAGGTTATTCTTACAATAAAAAAAAGGAAACCGGGTCTAGTATGAGTTGTCGATCTGAAAATCTATGGCTAGAACTTATAGCGGGGTCTCGAAAAACAAGTAATTTTCTCTGGGCTCTTATCCTTTTTTTAGGTTCATTCGCATTCTTATTGGTTGGAACTTCCAGTTATCTTGGCAGAAATTTTATATCTTTATTTCCGTCTCAGCAAATTCTTTTTTTTCCCCAAGGGGTCGTGATGTCTTTCTATGGAATCGCGGGTCTGTTTATAAGCTCTTATTTGTGGTGCACAATTTCATGGAATGTAGGTAGTGGTTATGATCGATTCGATAGAAAAGAAGGAATAGTGTGTATCTTTCGTTGGGGATTCCCCGGAAGAAACCGTCGTATCTTCCTACGATTCCTTATGAAAGATATTCAGTCCATCAGAATAGAAGCTAGAGAGGGTTTTTATGCTCGTCGTATCCTTTATATGGAAATCAGAGGTCAGGGGGCCATTCCCTTAACCCGTACTGCCGAGAATTGGACTCCACGCGAAATTGAGAAAAAGGCTGCTGAATTAGCCTATTTCTTGCGTGTCCCAATGGAAGTATTTTAAAATAACTGAACCGAAGAAATAGAAGACATCCTTTCGGCAGCAGGGAAGAAACGTATGGATGCTCTTTAGAAATCTTTTTTTCTATAGCATAACCTAATTGAAGTTTCTTCAAAATAAGCATTCATTAACAAATTCATGATGAAAAAATGAAAAAAAAAAAAACACCCACTCCCTTTCTATATCTTGCATCTATAGTCTTTTTACCCTGGTGGATCTCTCTCTCATTTAATAAAATTCTAGAATCTTGGGTTACTAATTGGTTGAATATCAGTCAATCCGAAACTTTTCTGAATGATATTCAAAAAAAAAGTGTTCTAAAAAAATTCATAGAATTAGAGGAACTCCTTCTCTTGGACGAAATGATAAAGGAATGCCCCAAACTAGATCTACAAAAGTGTCGTATAGGAATCCACAAAGAAACGATCCAATTGATGAATATGTACAATGATGATCGTATCCATACAATTTTGCACTTCTCGACAAATCTAATCTCTTTCGTTATTCTAAGTGTTTGTTCTATTCTGGGTAATGAAGAACTTGTTATTCTTAACTCTTGGATTAAAGAATCCTTCTATAATTTAAGTGACACAACAAAAGCCTTTTGTCTTCTTTTATTAACTGATTTTTTGTTCGGATTACATTCGATCAGTGGTTGGGAATTCCTAATTAGCTCCGCCTTTCGATTTATTCATAACGATAACGATCAAATTAGATCTTTTTTTATTTGCCTTTGTCCAGTCCTTTTACATACCGTTTTTAACTATTGGGCCTTCTATTATTTAAACTGTCTATCCCCGTCAGTTCTAGTGCTTTATGATTCAATGGTTAACGCTGACTGAAAAAAGATCTGATCCGACGATACAATTACTATCCTTATTGCTTTGTACACAAAGCCGTATTTACCCCTTCTACCCCTCTGGGGTCCTATATTCCAGTAAACTACTCTGGTAAATAACAGAATCGTAGGTAGGAAACTCTACTAGTAACCCACCCAATTTTATTGTTGAAATTTTTAGATCAATGATTGGACCAGGCCCATGCAAACTAGAAAGACCCTTTCTTGGATAAAGGAAGAGATTACTCGATCCATTTCCGTATCGCTAATGCTATCTATAATAACTCATGCATCCGTTTCAAATGCATATCCCATTTTTGCGCAGCAAGGTTATGAAAATCCGCGAGAAGCGACTGGGCGTATTGTATGTGCGAATTGCCATTTAGCCAATAAGCCTGTGGATATTGAGGTTCCACAAACGGTACTTCCTGATACTGTATTTGAAGCAGTTGTTCGAATTCCTTATGATATGCAACTGAAACAAGTTCTCGCTAATGGTAAAAAAGGGGCTTTAAATGTGGGAGCTGTTCTTATTTTACCCGAGGGGTTTGAATTAGCCCCTCCTGATC